TTGATTTTTTACATAACATAATTGATAATGTGAAATCAAAGAATATTGAAAAGGCTTCTTTCCCCTTTTTTCCAAGAGTCACCGATCTACCGTGTCGTAGGAACCTACAATTAGAAATTAGAGGAGCTCGATCTCGGTATAACAAATCAAGAAAAGAATCTTTAGTTTTTTTTTAGACATATACAAATACAATAAGGTCCGGATATTTATACAATTCATCTAATTATTCTTTGTGGTACAATACTTTAGTAGATTTCGCTTTATTTATTATCATTTAGTTTAGTTTTAATTTATGAAATTTCAATAAAATAAGGAGTCTTTATGTCGCGTTACAGAGGGCCTCGTTTCAAAAAAATACGCCGTCTGGGGGCTTTACCGGGACTAACTAGTAAAAGGCCTAAAGCCGGAAGCGATCTTAGAAACCAATCACGTTCCAGTAAAAAATCTCAATATCGTATTCGTTTAGAAGAAAAACAAAAATTGCGTTTTCATTATGGTCTTACAGAACGACAATTACTTAAATACGTTCGTATTGCCGGAAAAGCCAAAGGGTCAACAGGTCAGGTTTTACTACAATTACTTGAAATGCGTTTGGATAACATCCTTTTTCGATTGGGTATGACTTCAACTATTCCCCAAGCCCGCCAATTAGTTAACCATAGACATATTTTAGTTAATGGTCGTATAGTAGATATACCAAGTTATCGCTGCAAACCCCACGATATTATTACAGCGAGGGATGAACAAAAATCTAGAGCTCTGATTCAAAATTATCTTGATTCACCCCCCCGCGAGGAATTGCCAAAACATTTGACCCTTCAACCATTCCAATATAAAGGATTAGTCAATCAAATAATAGATAGTCAATGGGTCGGTTTGAAAATAAATGAATTGCTGGTTGTAGAATATTATTCTCGTCAGACTTAAACCTAATTAAAATAAAACAATAAAACAAGGGTTCGGACAATTTTTCCCTTTTCGCCTAAGCAAAAATCCCCACCAAAGTAAGGAGTTTGATACGGGGATTTTTCTCCCATTCATGGATCACGGATCGGTAGGGAGATTCTCATTCCCTGTTGTCTACTCTTTCCAGTATTTTATTTTCTGTACTGCGGAACATAGGAATAAAGAATCTATATCAAAATAAAAGAAAGGTCTAACTTAACCGTTGGAATAATGGTATCCATTGTTATTTGCTTTGATACATTGCTGTTAATAAGATTGGTGAATTAGGTGAAAGGTACGGAAAGAGAGGGATTCGAACCCTCGGTAAACAAAAGCCTACATAGCAGTTCCAATGCTACGCCTTGAACCACTCGGCCATCTCTCCTACATAATGATTATGGCCCAGAAATCGAGTGAATAGTGAGTCATTCATATTAGATTTTTTGATAGGTACGTACAGTCAATTCTAACTATAAAAAAATATAGAAAACTTTTCATCAAAGAAAAACCCTTCCTTCAAGGGGGGGGGATAAAAATGATTTTTTTTTTGTGAAAAACTGTTAAAAAAAGATATATATCTATTCATTTCATTCTTGCGAAGACGGCGCTCCCATCTTTTTCCAATAGTTATTCTTTTTACTTACAATATTTATACCAAATTAAATCAATGAATTAGAACGAATCAATTGATCTATTTTTTTTTATTTTTATGTTATTTCGTACTGTACAATTTCTTTGTTTGTGGGATCATTTTCCCACAAGAGGTAAGTAAAAGAAATTATAGAATGGACTGCTACCTATGCCCAGATCTCGGATAAATGGAAATTTTATTGATAAGACCTTTTCAATTGTAGCCAATATCTTATTACGAATAATTCCGACAACTTCAGGAGAAAAAGAGGCATTCACCTATTACAGAGATGGTGCGATTTGATGTTTTTTTTCTTTACCGATTTCAGTCTTCGGAGAAAGATACATTATTTGGGAGAGAAATAAAAAGATTATTGAAATAAATCTACGCTTATTGTGAAGGTGAAGTTTGTAAATAAAACAATTCCTTCTGTCGTGTATCCCCGATTAATGCAGCCTCAGATGCTTCAATTTTAGATTCTAGTATTGAGCGAAAGGTTACACCTATGACCTATGGGTTAGGTCAACCCTACTTCACTAGTACCAATAGGCAGCATAGGGGAAGAAGCACTACGCCTAGGAATCAACAATACGAAAACTTTGTTATAAATTATACCTTTTCTTTATCGGAATCGGGATTAACAAGAATGGTTGGTACAACAAATATCCATCTCGTTCGTATTTTGGATACCCGTATAACCATCGAAGACTGTTGAAGTGACTAATTCCCGGAAATTAAGGGGTGTTAAGAACAAAGAAATTGTTAGAGTTATCATTTTTATCTAGTACCAAGATACTTGATGTTAAGAAAAGATCTTTTACAGGAAGGTTGGTTAGAGATTTCTTGTAAAAACACTAGCCCCGTTCGGTTCATAATGAAATTATTTCAATCTTTTTTGATGATTCCATGTATTATTCTCATTAT